AACAGGGTGCCTGATTAAAGGATTATCTTGATAGGATAAATTAAGTGATTATTTCCAATTACCCCTGTTAATATTACATTAGATAGAATTAAACTAAAACCTTTAGTATCAAAAACTAACGTGCATCTTACACCTTAATGTAATCCTATAAAAAGGTAAGCTAATAAAGCTAATGGGTTCATACCCCATTTGTAGAGGTATTAATCCTCTCCTTTTTAATCAACAATAACTCTATAAAACTTCTCTTCCTATCAACACTGTTGGTAGGAACGATCCTGTCCATTTCATCAAACTCCTGATTTGGAGTTTCAATAGGACTAGAGATCAACTTAATCTCGTATATTCCCATAATAGCATATAATAAGAATGTAATAATAAATGAATCAGCAATTAAGTATTTTATTGTTCAAGTAATAGCATCAAAAATATTACTTTTCTCAATCTCGCTGATTCAGATAAAACAACCAATCAACTGAGAAAAAGAAATAATCTCATCATTAATAAGCAGATCTACTAGTAGATTATTGTTGAAAATTGAAGCAGCACAGTTCCATTTTTGATTCCCAGATGCTATAGGAGCATCAAGATGAATTAACTGCTTCATTTTAATAACCTGGGAAAAAGTTGCTCCAATAATAGTTCTATCATACTGTATCCAAATAAGAACATTCATTATAATGCTCAATATCACACGAATTATTATTGGAGCATTAGGAGGTTTAAATCAAACATCATTATGACAAATTCTAGCATATTCATCAATTAGACATCTAGGATGAATGATTAGATCAATTATTGTTAGAGAAAATGTATGAGAAATTGTATTTCATCATTTACTCGTTACTAATAATTATCATAGTCTTAATATTCAAAAGAACAAATTTATTTTTCTAAATCAAATTTACTCAGAAAGAAATATAAAAACAGAAATTAAATTCATAATGTTTCTATCACTTTTATCATTAGGTGGACTACCTCCATTCCTTGGATTCTTACCGAAATGAATTGTTATCCAACTATTAATTGAAAATAACTTAACAGCCTTAATAACAATTATAGTAATCCTAACAACCATTACACTATACTATTACATACGAATTAGATTCTCAGCACTAATTCTTTCATATACAGAAAATTCCTGATCAATAAGAATTAAATCTAACAAATATAGATTCATCATACCATTAATGGTAACAGTATCAACACTAGGCCTAATTTGCTCATCAACTATGATTTCAGTATATTAAAGGCCTTAAGTTAAAATAAACTAATAACCTTCAAAGTTATAATTAAAAGACAGGCTTTTAGGCCTTAGTATTTTAACTTACACCTTTAGAATTGCAGTCTAATATCATTTCTTGAATATAAAGCCACCAATTCCTTAGTAAGAGAGACCACGCTCATGAATAGATTTACAGTCTATCACCTATTTTCTTCAGTCATCTTACCGCAAAAATGACTATTTTCGACAAATCATAAGGATATTGGTACTTTATACTTTTTATTCGGAGCGTGATCAGGAATAGTAGGAACATCAATAAGAATAATTATTCGTGCAGAACTTGGACAACCTGGATCAATAATTGGAGATGATCAAATTTATAATGTAATTATTACAGCACACGCATTTGTAATAATTTTCTTTATAGTTATACCTATCATAATTGGTGGATTTGGTAATTGATTAGTACCATTAATAATTGGAGCACCAGATATAGCATTTCCTCGAATAAATAACATAAGATTCTGACTATTACCACCATCTTTAACCCTTCTTCTCACATCCTCAATAGTTGACATAGGTGCAGGTACAGGTTGAACTGTTTATCCACCACTAGCTGGTGCTATTGCCCATGGTGGAGCCTCTGTAGATTTAGCAATCTTTTCACTTCATCTAGCAGGTGTTTCATCTATTCTGGGTGCAGTAAATTTTATTACAACAGCAATCAATATACGATCAGAAAGTATAACATTAGATCAAACACCATTATTTGTTTGATCAGTTGCTATTACAGCATTATTATTACTATTATCATTACCAGTATTAGCCGGTGCTATTACAATATTATTAACAGATCGAAATTTAAATACATCATTTTTTGATCCTGCAGGAGGAGGTGATCCAATTTTATACCAACATTTATTTTGATTCTTTGGTCACCCTGAAGTTTACATTTTAATTCTACCAGGATTTGGTATTATTTCACATATTGTATGTCAAGAAAGAGGAAAAATTGAATCATTTGGAACATTAGGTATAATTTATGCAATACTATCAATTGGATTAATAGGATTTATTGTATGAGCACATCATATATTTACAGTAGGTATAGACGTTGATACACGAGCATACTTTACATCAGCAACTATAATTATTGCTGTTCCAACAGGAATTAAGGTATTTAGATGATTAGCAACATTATATGGAACAAAATTCAAATTTAATCCACCACTATTATGAGCACTAGGATTCATTTTTTTATTTACAATTGGTGGATTAACAGGATTAGTATTAGCTAATTCATCTCTTGATATTGTACTACATGATACTTATTATGTTGTTGCACATTTCCACTACGTATTATCAATAGGAGCAGTATTTGCAATTATAGGAGGTATTATTCAATGATACCCTATATTTACAGGACTAACAATAAATAATACATGATTAAAAATTCAGTTTACTATTATATTTATTGGAGTAAACCTAACCTTCTTCCCACAACACTTCCTTGGATTAGCAGGAATACCACGACGATATTCAGATTATCCAGATGCATATACATCTTGAAATGTAATTTCTAGAATCGGATCAATAATTTCAATTGTAGGAATCATCATATTTATTGTAATTATATGAGAAAGAATAATCACTAACCGAACAATCATTTTTAGAACAAACATAAGAAGATCAACAGAATGATTACAAAATAACCCTCCTGCAGAACATAGATATTCTGAATTACCATTAATTTCTAGATTCTAATATGGCAGACTAGTGCATTAGATTTAAGCTCTAAAAATAAAGGTTTGACCTTTTATTAGAAAATAATTATGGCAACATGATCAAATTTATCATTACAAGATGGAGCTTCACCATTAATGGAGCAATTATCATTCTTTCATGATCATACTGTAGTCGTATTATTATTAATTACAGTAATTGTAGGATATTCACTTAGATATACACTAATAATCAATTACACAAATCGAAATATACTTCATGGGCACTTAATTGAAACAATTTGAACAGCCTTACCAGCCATCACATTAATTTTTATTGCACTACCATCTTTACGTCTATTATATCTATTAGATGATTCAGTAGATGCAATAATTACAATCAAAACAATTGGACGTCAATGATACTGAAGATATGAATATTCGGACTTTATTGACGTTGAATTTGACACATATATAACAACAGAAAGAGATTTAGAAAATGAAGGATTTCGATTACTAGATGTAGATAATCGAACAGTTCTACCTATAAATACTGAAGTTTGTGTACTTACTAGAGCATCAGATGTTCTGCATTCATGGGTAGTACCAGCATTAGGTATCAAAATTGATGCAACACCTGGGCGACTTAACCAAGGAACATTTACAATAAACCGACCTGGTTTTCTTTTTGGGTCAATGTTCAGAATTTGTGGAGCTAATCATAGATTTATACCAATTGTAATTGAAAGAACTTCAGTAAACATATTCATTAAATGATTATCTAAGATAATATAAGGAGTTAGTTAAAAAATAACATTAGAATGTCAATCTAAAATAACTAATATATTAGTACACCTTGAAACATCAGATGACTGAAAGTAAGTAATGGTCTCTTAAACCAAAATATAGTAAACTAACGCCTGCTTCTGATGGGGATAAAATTATTATCCTCAATCCCACAAATATCCCCTTTAATTGGGTTTTCACTATTCATTTTATTCTCAATTACATTAACTATATTTAATCAAATGAACTTTTTTTCCTATAAACCAAACAAAATTAAAAGAATCAAAAAAGGAATAATTAAAAGAAAGAATTTAACTTGAAAATGATAACAAATTTATTTTCAACATTTGATCCATCAACTAATATATTTAACTTATCATTAAATTGAACTAGAACATTCCTTGGATTGTTATTAATTCCATCATTATTCTGATTAACACCATCTCGAATTAATATTATATGAAATAAAATAAACTTAACATTACATAATGAATTTAAAACCTTATTAGGACCAAAATCATTTAATGGAACAACATTTATTTTTATTTCAATCTTCATTATAATAATATTTAATAACTTCATAGGACTATTCCCTTATATCTTTACAAGAACTAGACATATAGCATTAACATTTGCAATTGCCTTACCTATATGATTAAGATTTATATTATTTGGATGAATTAATCATACTAATCATATATTTGCACACCTAGTACCTCAAGGAACCCCTCCTGCATTAATATCATTTATAGTATTAATTGAAACTATTAGAAACATTATTCGACCAGGAACCTTAGCAGTTCGACTAGCAGCAAATATAATTGCAGGACACTTATTATTAACTCTATTAGGTAATACAGGACCATCAATAACTATAAACTTAATTTCAATACTTCTTATTGGACAAATATTATTATTAATTCTGGAATCAGCAGTAGCAATAATTCAAGCCTATGTATTCTCAATTTTAAGAACATTGTATTCTAGAGAAGTATATTAAACTTATGTTAACAACACACTCAAATCATCCTTTCCACCTAGTTGATTATAGACCTTGACCATTAACAGGAGCAATCGGAGCAATAGTTATAGTATCAGGACTAGCTAAATGATTTCATTTATTTAACATAAATTTATTCTTAATTGGTATAAGAATTACATTACTAACAATAATTCAATGATGACGAGATGTAATCCGAGAAGGAACTTATCAAGGATTACATACAGGATTTGTTTCAATTGGACTACGATGAGGAATAATTCTATTTATTGCATCAGAAGTACTCTTCTTCATATCATTCTTTTGAGCATTCTTTAGAAGAAGACTAGCACCAACAATTGAATTAGGAATACTATGACCACCTATAGGAATTCAACCATTTAACCCTATACAAATTCCCTTACTTAATACAGCAATCCTATTAGCATCAGGAGTAACAGTAACATGAGCACATCATAGACTAATAGAATCAAATCATACACAAGCACTACAAGGATTATTCTTTACAGTATTATTAGGAATATACTTTACCATACTACAAGCATATGAATATTGAGAAGCACCTTTTACCATTGCTGATGCAGTATATGGATCAACATTTTTTGTTGCAACGGGATTCCATGGTCTTCATGTGATTATTGGAACAATTTTCTTAACAACATGCTTAACACGACATTTATTAAATCAATTCTCACCAAATCACCACTTTGGATTTGAAGCAGCAGCATGATATTGACACTTTGGTTGAGTAGTATGACTATTTTTATATATTTCAATTTACTGATGAGGTAGATAAAATTTTTCTAGTATAAATAGTACATTTGACTTCCAATCAAATAGATTGATTTAAATCAAGAAAAATAATTTTAATTTTATCATTAAGAATTTTAATTAGTTTTATTATCCCAATAATTGTAATATTAATTGCAACAACATTATCAAAAAAATTAATCAATGACCGTGAAAAAAGATCACCATTTGAATGTGGATTTGACCCAAAAAGTTCTGCACGTATACCATTCTCATTACGATTTTTCCTAATTGCAGTAATCTTCTTAATTTTTGATGTAGAAATTGCACTAATTTTACCTATTGTAATTATTATAAAAACATCTAATATTATAATATGAACATTATCAACCATATTCTTTATTATAGTTTTACTAGGAGGACTTTATCATGAATGAAATCAAGGAGCACTACAATGAGCAGAATAGGGTTATAGTTAAATATAACATTTGGGTTGCATTCAAAAAGTATTGATAATTATCAATTAACCTTAATTGAATAAGAAGCGAATTTTGCAGTCAGTTTCGACCTGAAAAACTTGGTAATAGATACCCTTATTCTATTTAATTGAAGCCAAAATAGAGGCATATTACTGTTAATAATACAATTGAACTATTAAGTTCCAATTAAAGAAATGTAAAGCCAATATGAAAGCTGCTAACTTTTTATATTAGCGGTTAAACTCCGTTAACATTTCTTTAATTTATATAGTTTAAATAAAACATTACATTTTCACTGTAAAAATAATATACTCCATATTTATAAATATACCTAAAAATAAAATATTTCCTTAACATCTTCAGTGTCACACTCTAATTATAAGCTATTTAGGTTAAATAAAAAATAATAAAATTAAAATAAACATTCAAAAAATAAATGTTAATAAGTAAATCTTAAAATTAGAATCATATCAACACTGAATATAACCAATAATATAAATAAATAATCTATATAAACCCTGACCACCAAATAATTCACCTCAACCATAATCAAAAGACTTTGATGAATAATAACCAACTTTTAAAGGTAAATATCTAATGAAATTTGTAGATAAATAAGGTATAAATCATATAGAACCAGCAAATCTAACAAAAGACAATATATTTAAAGAAAATAAATTATAAGAAAACTTAAAGTCAGAAATAAAATAACCTATATAAGAACCTAAAACAACAACTATAATAGTTAAAAACTTTAAATAATAAGGTAAAACAATTATATGAGGAATAGGAAAAATCAACCAAGACAAAAATCTACCACCAAAAACAGCAACAAATAATAAAGCAATCATACCAAAAGAAATATAATAATTACTATCATCAAAAGAAGAACTAGAGTAAAAATTATTATCACCAGATATAGAATAATAAAATAAACGAAAAGAATAAGAAGCAGTTAAACCAGTAGAAAAAAAATAAAAGAAAAAAATTAAACAATTAATTCATCTTAAACACACTATCTCAAGAATTAAATCCTTTGAATAAAAACCTGCTAAAAAAGGTATTCCACATAAAGATAATCTTGAGACATTAAAACAAACAGAAGTTAAAGGTATGAAATTCACAATTGAACCTATAAAACGAATATCCTGAGAATCCTTCAAATTGTGAATTATTGAACCTGCACATATAAATAATAATGCCTTAAACAAAGCATGGGCTAAAAGATGAAAAAAAGCAAGCTTAGCATACCCTATAGCTAAAATTCTCATTATTAAACCAAGCTGACTTAGAGTAGAAAGAGCAATAATCTTTTTTAAGTCAAACTCAAAATTTGCTCCAAATCCAGCCATAAATATAGTCAAACATCCAATTAATAATAAAAACCAACCACAGTTATAAACCTCCAATATTGGTCTAAAACGAATTAAAAAATAAACACCAGCAGTAACAAGAGTAGAAGAATGAACTAAAGCAGAAACTGGAGTAGGAGCTGCCATAGCAGCAGGAAGTCAAGAAGAAAAAGGAATCTGAGCACTCTTAGTTATAGCAGCAAGAACAATTAATATAGTAATAAGCTTTATCTCAAAAGAATCCGAAATAAAACTATAATAATAAATATAATTTCAACCACCAAAATTTAACATCCAAGCAATTGAAATTAAAATAGCTACATCTCCAATACGATTTGATAAAGCAGTTAATATACCAGCACTATAAGACTTAACATTTTGATAATAAATAACTAAACAATAAGAAACTAAACCTAAACCATCTCAACCTAATAAAATACTAATTAAATTAGGACTAATAATTAAAAAACCCATTGACAAAATAAACATAAGAACAATAATAATAAAACGATTTATATTCTTTTCACCAGATATATAATCCTCTCTATAATAAATAACCAATGAAGAAATATATATTACAAAAGACATAAAAATTAAAGACATTCAATCAAAAATAAAAGTTATAACAACTATTGAACCATTTAAACTAAAAAGTTCCCACTCAATAAAAACATTATAATCAAGAATTAAATAATAAATACCTAAAATAAACAATAAAGTTCTTGATAAAAATAAAGAAAAAAAACTCAATGAACAAATAGAAAATATATACACGGCCTAAGATGAAAAACTTCATATCATTGATTCCACAAAACAATATTTTAAATTAAAATACCTAAGCCTAATTATAAAAAAAAATACTCACCCTTTAAACACAAAATATTAAGTGGAAATCAATGCAAAAATAAAAGATGATACTTACGTAAATAACCAAGAGAACAAGTATAAACACCAGAATAATAAGAACCATGCTGAGAATAAGAATATATATATAAAGTATAAACAGCTCTACAGAAAGATAAAAAAATTAATGTTAAAAATCTAAGAGAACATCATGATATAATTCTATTTAATAATCTCAATTCACCTAATAAATTTAATGAAGGAGGAGCAGCCATATTTGATGATCTTAATAAAAATCATCATAATGCCATTCTTGGTATAAGATTAATTATACCTTTATTAATTAATAATCTACGGCTACCCAAACGCTCATAAATAATATTTGATAAACAAAATAAACCAGATGAACATAAACCATGACCAATTATTAAAGAAAGAGAACCTATACAACCCCATCAGTTTATAGTTATTAAACCACCAATAACTATTCTTATATGAGCAACAGAAGAATAAGCAATTAAAGACTTTAAATCAACCTGACGAAAACAAATGAATCTTACAATAACACCACCAGATAAACCTAAAGACAATCAAAAATAATTAAACTTTAAACCCAAATAAGAAACAACCCTTATTACACGAAAAATACCATAACCCCCCAACTTTAATAAAACACCAGCAAGAATTATTCTACCAGAAATTGGAGCCTCCACATGAGCTTTTGGAAGTCAAAGATGAAATAAAAATATTGGTATCTTCACTAAAAAAGCCAAAATAATAAAAACATAAAACATAAAATAATAAGAACCAAAATCAAATAATAAAGGAAAATAAAGAGTATTTGAAACACTATAAATCTTAAATAAAACCAATAATAAAGGTAATCTAGCAACTAATGTATAAAAAATCAAATAAACACCAGCCTGTAAACGTTCAGGTTGATAACCCCAACCTAAAATTAAAAGTAAAGTAGGAACCAATCTAGCCTCAAAAAAAACATAAAAAGATAATAAACTCAATCTAGAAAAAGAACAATAAAGCATAATTAATAAAAACAAAACAATAAAAACAAAAAAATTAGAATGATAAGAAGATAAATAAATTGAACCTCTAGCAGTTAATATTAATGAACAAACCCAAAAACTCAATAAAATTAAACTAAAAGAAAAATAATCAACACCAAAAAAATATCTAATTATATTTAAGTCAGCATAAGAATAAATTAAAAATATAAAAATAAATCTTGACAAAAATATTAAAGAATGAACCAACCACCAACAATTTTTTAGTAAACAAAGAGGGATCAAAAAAATAATCATAAATAAATACTTTAACATAAAGATAAACCAAAAGAATTAAAAAAATCATTACCATGAGAACGAATTATTGATACTAAAATAGAAAGACCTAAAGCACCTTCACAAACAGAAAAAACCAAAAAAATAACAGGAAAAAAATAATCACAATCAAAACCAACCAGAAAAAGAATAATTAACATAAACAAAGAAAGAACAATATATTCCAATCTCAATAAAACTATCAATAAATGCTTACGCTTAGAAGAAAATACATAAACACCAGAAAAATAAATTAATAAAGAAGTAAAAGTAGAAAATATAAACATTAGTTTTAATAGTTTAAAAAAAACGCCGGTCTTGTAAACCGGAAATAAGACAAGCCCCCACTTTTAAAACTTCAAGGGTAGAAAATTTTTCTGTCATCGATTCCCAAAACCGATATTTTAAATAAACTAACCCCTGAAATGATTAAAATAATAATTATAGCATTATCAAACATAATAAATATTAATTTTATTAAATTAAATCATCCAATATCAATAATAATATTTATTATTTTACAAACATTCCTCATTGGTTTATTAACGGGAACAATAATAGAAACATTTTGATTATCATCAATTTTATTCTTAACATTTCTAGGTGGAATAATAGTTTTATTTATTTATATTACTAGAATTGCATCAATTGAAATATTTAAACCAAAATCAATCATCATAATTATATCCTTTATTCTATTTATAATGATGATGATTATTTTTATAATTATTAATAGAACAATATTTATAGATATCATTAAAAATACAGAAACTATAAATATTAATAATTATATTAATTATCAAGAAATAACAACATCATTAGAAAAATTATATAATTTACCTACATCCATCATTACAATAATAATAATGATTTATCTTTTTCTTGCATTAGTAGCAGTAGTAAAAATTACTAATATTAATCAAGGTCCTATCCGTAAAATAAGATAACCCACTAATGAATAAACCCTTACGATTAAGACATCCTTTAATTAAAATCATTAATAATTCATTAATTGATTTACCAGCACCAACAAACATCTCATTCTGATGAAATTTCGGATCACTATTAGGATTATGTTTAATTATCCAAATTGTAACTGGATTATTTTTAGCTATACATTATACACCAAATATTGAAATAGCTTTTAGAAGAGTTGTTCATATTTGCCGAGATGTAAATAATGGTTGAATTATCCGAACATTACATGCAAATGGAGCTTCTATATTTTTTATCTGTATTTATTTGCATGTAGGACGAGGAATTTACTATGGATCATATATTATATATATACATACATGAATAATTGGAACAGTAATTTTATTCTTAGTTATAGCAACTGCGTTTATAGGATATGTACTACCATGAGGACAAATATCATTCTGAGGAGCAACAGTAATTACAAATTTATTATCAGCAATTCCATACTTAGGAACAGATCTAGTACAATGAGTATGAGGAGGATTTGCAGTTGATAATGCAACATTAAATCGCTTCTTCGCTTTTCATTTTGTATTACCTTTTATTATTGCAGCTATAGCTGCAATCCATTTATTTTTCCTTCACCAAACAGGATCAAATAATCCAATTGGTGTAAATAGAAATATTGAAAAAAATCCCTTTCACCCTTATTTTACATTCAAGGATTCAGTCACATTCGTATTAATAACATCAATACTAATTTTATTATGTTTAATGAATCCTTATATATTAGGTGACCCAGACAATTTTGTTCCTGCGAATCCTCTTGTTACACCAATTCACATTCAACCAGAATGATATTTTTTATTTGCATATGCAATTCTACGTTCAATTCCAAATAAATTAGGTGGAGTCATTGCATTATTTTTATCAATTAGAATCCTAATAATTTTACCATTTTATAATAAAACACCATTTCGAGGAATTCAATTTTACCCAATTAATCAAATCATATTTTGAATTATAGTGATTGTAGTATGTCTATTAACATGAATTGGAAAACGACCAGTTGAAGAACCATATATCATAACAGGACAAATCTTAACAATTATCTACTTCACATACTTTATTATTAATGTTCATGTAGCTAATGTATGAGATAAATTAATTAAAGAATAATATTAATTAGTTAATTAGCTTAAGTAAAGCATATGTTTTGAAAACATAAAACTAGAAGTTTAATTCTTCTATTAACTTTATTCTTTAAAAAATTAACTAATTAATAGATATTAATAGAATTTTCAACCCAATAAAAAAAAATAGAAAGTTTAAGGATAAAGGCAAAAAACTTTTTCAAGCTAAATATATTAATTTATCATAACGGAAACGAGGTAAAGTCCCACGAACTCAGACAAAAATAAATGATATTAAACCAAGTTTAATAAAAAATATTAAAGAATAAAAATCACCGCCTAAAAAAATTAATGCTAATAATATTCTTATAAAAACAATTCTAGTATATTCAGCTAAAAAAATTAAAGTAAAACCACCAGCACCATACTCAATATTAAAACCAGAAACTAATTCTGACTCACCCTCAGCAAAATCAAAAGGAGTTCGATTAGTTTCAACTAAACATGAAGCAAAACAAGATAAAAATAAAGGAAAAGAAAAAATAATAAATCAACAATAAATCTGATAATTTATAAAATCAAAAATATTAAATCTTCCAATTAAAATAATTAAAGATAATAAAATCAAAGCCAATCTTACTTCATAAGAAATAGTTTGAGCAACTGAACGCAATGAGCCTAATAAAGAATAATTTGAATTAGATGATCAACCAGCAATTATTACTGTATAAACACCCAATCTAGTACAACATAAAAAAAATAAAAAACCATAAGAAAAAGAACATATATAAGTTATATAAGGAAAAATAACTCAAATAACTAAAGAAATTATTAAATTAAAAACAGGAGAAAAATAATAAAGTAAATAATTTGACATAATAGGAATTGGTTGTTCCTTACAAATTAATTTAATAGCATCACTAAAAGGCTGAGGAATACCAACAAAACCAACTTTATTTGGACCCTTTCGAATTTGAATATAACCTAATACTTTTCGTTCTAATAAAGTTAAAAAAGCTACACTAATTAAAACACAAATAACCAATAACAAAAAATTCAAAATAAACATAAATAAATCATAAAATATCAATACTATTTTGTAGAAATAATCCACATAAATGAATTCTAAATTCAACACATTTATCTGTCAAAATAGTAATAATTAATTTTATTCAAATTGATAAAAAATATTTCACTCATATGGTCCTTTCGTACTAATATGAATTTATTAATCTTAGGAGAGAAACCGACCTGGCTCACGCCGGTCTGAACTCAGATCAAGAAAGAATTTAAAGGTCGAACAGACCTATCACTGGGTTACTGCACCCAGAATTTTTCTTAATCCAACATCGAGGTCGCAATCTGCTTTGTCGATATGAGCTCTCGAAAACAATTACGCTGTTATCCCTAAGGTAACTTAATCTTATGATCATAAATTATGGATCAAAATATACATAAATCAATGATTTTATAATAAAGAGTTTATTAATTCTTTATGTCACCCCAACAAAACATTATAATTATATATAGAAAGACTATCTAAAAACTATATATAAATAAAATGTCAAGCTCTATAGGGTCTTCTCGTCCTAAAGAAAAATTTAAGCCTTTTAACTTAAAGGTTAAATTCAAAAATTTATTAAGAGACAGTTAATTTCTCGTCAAACCATTCATTCCAGCCCCTAATTAAGAGACTAATGATTATGCTACCTTTGCACGGTCAAAATACCGCGGCTATTTAAAATTATCAGTGAGCAGGTTAGACCTCAAAATATTAATCAAGAGGACATGTTTTTGATAAACAGGCGGAAATTCACTTTGCCTAATTCCTTATAATAAATTAAAAAAATAAAATATTATAAACAAATAATTATACTAATTCCATCATTATTACAAAAATTATTAAATTAAATTAATCATCTTAATAAAAAACCTAAAATCATTATAAAATCAAAATAAAAAATAATGAACTAAAACGTAGTCTTAAAATAGCTGGTTTAAAGCTTATTCTTATATTAAAGTAAATAAATTATAGGATTATAACTTCAGAGCTTATCCCCTAAAGATTAAACAAGTTAATATTAAAAATTAAATAATTAAAATAAACAAAAACTTTAAAAAATTGAATTTTTTCTTAAGAAACTAAATATCTTAGGAAACGATTAACATTTCATTTCCATAAACAAATTAATAATAATTATGACACATTAACTATAATTTGTTTATAAATCAACCTAATTTGAGAAAAGTTAATAAAAACTAAAATTTTGATAAACCCTGATACAAAAGGTACAATAAACAAAATTTACTTTAACCTATTTAAATAAATATTTCATAAACCATTTACATTACAAATAAACTATAATAAAAAGAATCAATTCTACAAAAAATACTAAGACACATAATCCTACAAAATTATTTTTATTAAATAAAAAAATAAAAACAAATAAACCAAATAATAAAATAAATAATCAAGACATCCTGAATTGCACAGAATTAAATTCAGTGTAAATGAATCACTTCACTATTAAGTTATGTCCTGTGATACCTTTCTAGATACACTTTCCAGTACATCTACTATGTTACGACTTATCTCACCTAAATTGAAAACATATTAAATAAAATACAACAATCAATAATGAGAGTGACGGGCGATGTGTACACACCTCAGAGCCAATATCAATTAAATTAAATAAATCAAATTACTATCAAATCCACCTTCATTAATAGAAATTCACCATTAAATCCATAATAAACAAAAATTTATTGTAACCCATCTCCACTTAATTATAAGCTGCACCTTGACCTGAAATACTTCACAATTATAAATTACGAAAATTATAACTCCAAAAAGATTTTCTGATAACGGAGATATACAAACAAATAAATTAAGTAAAGTTAATCGTGTATTATCAATTACGGGATAGGTTCCTCTGAATGGATTAAGATACCGCCAAATTCTTTGGGTTTAAAGACCTTAACTAATAGTACCCAGGTAAGAAAATTAACACTTAAAATAATAGGGTATCTAATCCTAGTTTATTTATTAAGTTTCACAGATTCATAAAAAGAATTATACTTAAAAATCAAATTTCACCTTATATAATTATAATTAAACCCTAAATTACAAATAACTGTTTTAACCAAGAATATTCACTTGTATTAATCGTATAACCGCGACTGCTGGCACGAATTTTGTCGCCAATACTAAATCAATTGCTAATTCCAAAATAACTTGATAATTAAATTTAATCACTGCAATAAGAACATTTAGTTTAACAAAACTTGCATATAATACAAAGAAAAAGTGAATAAATAAGCAAGAATAAAACTTTAAATAAATAAATGAAACATTATTACTAAAAATAAATACGCATAAATAAATAATGACAAAAATATTAAGAAAATGAAAGAAAAATCATTAATAAAAAGTTAAAAAAAACAGAACACATCTCCCTTTCAACAACAACAACAACTTCTCTATTATATATAAGTAAAGATAGATATGGAACTTGTATCCTGGTAAATGTTTTATTCTCTTTCTTTTCTTTATTTAATCTTTCTTTCTACTAACTAAATAAAGAAAGATTAAATAATATAAATAATTTAACCTAATACAATATGTAATTTAATATAATACGTAATAATATACAATTAAATCCATCATATTAATCTATATGTAATTATTATAATAATATAAATCATCTTATAGTATATGATTGTAATATATATTATAATAAATGATTATATTAATATACTGTTAATATTAATTAAATAAATTGTATTAATTATATCATATATATATAATGTAAAATATTTATTCTATATTACTATAAATAAGTTATAATATAATATTTTCTTTTGCCTAAAAACATAGGTAGCTACAACTTTTGATAAATATATAAATTAAAATAATCGCTTAATGATAATTAAATAAACCTATAATGATGTATTGAATTAAATGTAATATATATATATTAAATTATTTATATTAAACACGAAGGGCCTCAATGTTTAAAACCGATTCATTTTCTATTTTTAGTTATCTTAATGAAATCCCACAAAAAAAATTTAGAGCGATTAACTTTCAATTTATGGATAAAATATAAAAAAAAA